AATCATGAGATGAAGAGATTCTACTTGTCCCCTTGGACGAAATTCGATTCTTAGATAAAATTTTGGATAACTTCTTGATCCCGCTTACTAAATTTATTTAGTATAGATTTCTATAGAGAATGTCGATTCTAATGAACGCTTCATGACTAGGAATGACGAATAAAAAAATTATATACAATTCTGAAAAATGGAAAGATCCCTCAGATCTAATCATACCATTCCATTATATTGACAATTTCAAAAAAATGATCATACTATGATCATAGTATGAGGGCGGTTGGGCAAGTCGGCCCCCATCGTCTAGTGGTTTAGGACATCTCTCTTTCAAGGAGGCAGCGGGGATTCGAATTCCCCTGGGGGTAGGGTACTACGAAAGGAAATTGATCATGGATTACCAATAAGCCTAAAATTGATTCTTCCTGGGTCGATGCCCGAGCGGTTAATGGGGACGGACTGTAAATTCGTTGGCAATATGTCTACGCTGGTTCAAATCCAGCTCGGCCCAATAATTCGCCAATCTACCATGAGATGGTATAACCCCCTTTGTGCTTCAGAAATCCTGCATACGAAGATAAAAAAGAATCACATTTTCTGCTAGATCCCTTATTTCCCTGGGATTGTAGTTCAATTGGTTAGAGCACCGCCCTGTCAAGGCGGAAGCTGCGGGTTCGAGCCCCGCCAGTCCCGACGGATCCAATATTCAATAAATACATCAATTCATTTTTCCCTTTATATGAACTTTGAAAGGGTGGCGGGGGGCATAATTTCATTCCCAAAGCAAAAAGGAGTTTAGAACGTAAGTCTTTTTTTTCCATTTCGCTTTTATTGTTTGTTTAGGTTTGTAACTATGTGACTAATCGAAGGGCAAAGGCAATCTCATGATACTTCATCAGATGATTGTACAAGGAAGACGCAAGGCAGGTTATAGAAAAAAATAAGGAAAAGGATGATAAATAAAGGAATTTTGGATTGATTGGGTCAGGAATCCAAATCAAATTTGGATTCGGTATGGATAAAAGAACTTCCTATGTTATACTATTCAAGTCTCAACAACGAGTTGATTTGATAGATCAGATATTGTTATTCATGATATTGATCCGATTCAAGACCATTGAGAGGTACTTTATTGATTGAATTTAGAGACGAAAGATTTATCATCTCTAGGGGATTAAATCCCGAGTTATTGCGAAGTAAAAAAAACCGATGAGATTATGGAAGTCAATATTCTTGCATTTATTGCTACTGCACTATTCATTCTAGTTCCTACCGCTTTTCTACTTATCATTTACGTAAAAACAGTCAGCCAAAATGATTAATTCAATTGAATGGAACTTTCCTTCTGAGTTTTGATCTAAAATTGACGAAGTCAAATGAAAAGGATTCCAATTTTGCGTCTTAACTTAAATGAAATGAGCATACTCTAATCTGCAATATTCTATGAATTTGATAGTATGGTAAGAAAGAAATAGATAAATCTTTCTTTCTACCATACTATTTATCTCTTAGTCTATAAAGTGATTAATCTAGAATAAAGGAAGTTTCTAGAGATCAATTTAGAATATTCTCTTTCTATATGTGCATATTATTGTGACATAACACCCAATTCCAATTTGCTACATCTATTTGTTCGAATCATCTGAATCCCTTTCTTTTCGAAATACAAACATGGGAATCGCTGAAATAGCTCTTTGATTGATAGAGTATGATTCATATCATAGATTCCTGGATTGGAGTCCAATGGGATTGGAAATAGTTCAAAATGCGTTTCAGAACGATAACGATCTATAAAACAATAAATACGGCTTGATTCCTCAACTCAATCAGTAGTGCTTTTATAGCCCACTTCTTCCCCACACTACGAGTGAAAGGGAAAATGTAAAAACTACCATTAAAGCAGCCCAAGCGAGACTTACTATATCCATGTGAATTATGTCCCCTATCTCTATAAATACGAAAGAATTCTTCCATTATTTCTCACTAATAATAGTGGAATCAATGGCGCAGAGTCAAAAGGGGATTCTGGCCGAACACTGTTGAGAAACCAATCCAATAAATCGATTATGATTTCGAATCAGGAAAGATTAAACACAAGCAAAATCTGTAGTAACATCCCAAGGGAATGGGAACATATAGGAATAAGAAGAAAATAATAAGGACTCTTTTTTTTTTGTTTTGTTGATCAGGCGACACCCGGATTTGAACTGGGGAAAAAGGATTTGCAGTCCCCCGCCTTACCACTCGGCCATGCCGCCAAAAAGATCCAAAATAGATGCAAATTTTTTCGCATTACGGAATTTTTATTGTACTTGCATTTTGACTCCTATTTTCCTTAATCCTTTTTCCTAAAATTAAAATACGGACCCTTTAGTTTGGTTTGGATTTGATCCATCCCTTCGATGGATTATATAGTATCTGAAAGTCGACATTTAATTTCTCAATTGAAAATCGAGAAAATCGAGCATGGTGGTTTTTCAGTCGACAAATTTGAACCATTAACTAT